AATAGATTCTAATCCGCGCCGCTTTTCAACCAAACAAGTAAATTTTGAGTAATATTGAAAAATAAATAATATAAATTAAAAGTGGAAGTTAATTGAATAATAGAAGAAGAGGCTCCATTTACTCAATGAATGACTCCCCTCTAAAACTTTTTGTTTGTCTACTACTTCTTATTTCTTATGTTTTTATTTATTTAAAATAATGAATGTATGAATCTAAACAAAAGATTTCCGATATATCCGGAAAAGAAGAAATATTAATCTTTGGTGAACAAGAGAAAAAGCATTATTATTTCGATACAAGACGACACAAGAAAAAGGAGTTCTACCTTTTCTTGTGTCGAATAGAAGATTAGGAAGACTTATAATCCTTCCTAGAGGTACCTGTTCCTTTCATTTCATTTATCCAGTCCTTGTCTTGTATCTTCTTCCTTTGTTTTTGTATACCTTAGGTTTAAGGAAGTTTACAGAAATACATATTTCATTTTTTTGATCAACAAGAATTCGGCGCTTTTTATCAACTTGATGGTAAGGAATTTCTGGATCTAAAAATTCATTTCATATAATTGAACCTTTTCAAACTGTTTCTTTTTAAGAACCAAAAAAATTTGTGCCAAAATAACAGATGCCAAGAAGAACAAAAGGCCTTGGACGCGTAATGGATCTTGAAGCACTATTTCTGCATCTCCCTGACCAAACCCCCCTACATTAGGATTGCTTGTTAATGGTTGATCAAGCTTGATAGATTCACCCTCTGAAACAAGAAGTTCTGGCCCTGGAGGTATAATATCAACCGCTTGGTGACCATCCGATGCATCAACTATGGTTATTTCATATCCCCCCTTTTCTTTACGTACTATTTTGCTTACTATACCCGCGGATGTAGCATTATAGACTGTATTGTTACTCTTGCTCCCATCAGGATAAATCTGACCCCTTCCCCTGTTCCCACCTACATATATAGGATATTTTAAGAAGTTAACGTCTTTCTTTGTAGCAGGGTCGGGGGAAAGAATGGGAAAGATGATTTCACTATATTTTTGACCTGGAACAGGACCTATCACAAGAATATTTCTTTTATTAGGACGATAACTCAGAAAAGACAGATTTCCTATCTTTTCTTTCACCTCGGGAGAAATACGATCGGTGGGGGCTAATTCGAATCCCTCGGGTAAAATAAGAACAGCCCCCACGTTCAAAGCCCCTTTTTTACCATTAGCAAGGACTTGTTTCACTTGCATATCATAAGGAATTCGAACAACTGCTTCAAATACAGTATCAGGAAGTACAGCTTGCGGAACTTCAATATCCACAGGCTTATTAGCTAAATGGCAATTGGCGCATACAATTCGCCCGGTTGCTTCTCGTGGATTTTCATAACTTTTCTGCGCAAAAATGGGATACGCATTTGAAATAGATGCTCGAGTTATTACATATATCATGATCGATACAGAAATAAATTGAGTCATCTGTTCCTTTACCCAAGAAAAAGTATTTCTATTTTGCATGATCCAATCATTGATCCCGGAATTTCTACAATAAATTAGATAGGTAGTTAGTATAGTTCCCTATCCACGAGTCTGCCATTGTACTGAAAAAATTCGACGAAAACAGGACAAAGGCCTTGAAAAGTATAAAGAATGAGAAAAATAAAAAATGCCCTTTTTTTACGTGAAAAAACTTTTTGATTGATATCAGGAAATCAAATCAGGAAATCAAATAAGTTTATCATTCATTCATTGAATGATAAATGACTACAAGCGAAGGAGATACGCGATTTAAAAAACGGAAGATCCAATATTTCACAATTGTATCTAGAATAACTGGAAAAGTGGAAACAAGACCAGATATAATTTGCTCATTATGAGCCAATCCAAAATCATTGTAGATCGAACCAATCATTAGTTCCCAACCATGGGTTGAGTGAAATCCAATCCATAAATCAGTAACTAAAAGAATAGAAAAAGCTTTTATTGTGTCACTTAAGTTATAGAAGAATTCCTGAATCCAAGAATTCAGAATAACAAGTTCTTCATTACCCAGAATAAAATAACCACTTAGAATAGTAAAACAGATTATATTTGTCGACAAATGCAAAATGATATGGAGATGATATTCATTATGTGTTTTGACCAATTGTATCGTTTCTTTGTGTATTCCTATACGAAGCTTTTTTATATGTGTCTCTGGGTATTCTTTTATCATTTCATCCAACAAGAATAGTTCTTCTAATTCTAGGAATTTTTCTAAAACATTTTTCTCTTGAATATCATTCAAAAAATTTTCGGATTGCCTAGTATTCCACCAATGAATAATCCAAAGTTCCAGACTTTTTTGAAATGAGAGAGAGATCCACCAGGGCAAAAATATTATAGATGCAAGATATGCGAGGGAAGCCAATGCTTTCTTTTTTTTCATTTTTTTTTCTATGAATTGTTAATGAACTGCTTCATTTGTCAACTTTATCTGATCTTATATTTCTCGAAAGCACGAGTTCTATAACAAGGTATCGAACCTATGGATCTATTCCCAGTTTTTTGTAAAAATGTAGTCCTTAGATCTAGAAAAAAGAATATAGAAATAAAAAAGAATATAGAAATAGAATTAAGGATCCCGTTTCGGATGAAATATATATATTTATAATAGAATAAGTAAATTCTAAGTAAATGGGATTTCCGAATATCTCAATTGGATAAATCCGAACGAATTTGTTCCTTTTGATAAAAATTCAAAAAACTTCAATTGGTACGCGCAGGAAATAGCCCAATTCGGCAGCTTTTTGTTCAATTTCTCGTGGAGTCAAATTCTCATCAGTACGAGTCAAGGGGATGGTTCCTTGGCCTCTGATTTCCATATAAAGAATACGACGAGGAAAAAGACCCTCTTTAACCTCCATTCTGATTGATTGGATATCTTTCATAAAGAAGCGAAGGAAAATGCGACGATTTATTCCGGGGAATCCCCAACGAAAAATACACATTATTCCTTCTTTTCTATCGAATCGATCATAACCACTACCTACATTCCACGATATTGTGCACCACAAATAGGAACTAATGAATAAACCCGCGATCCCATAGAACGACATCACGATCCCTTGTGGAAAAAAAAGAATTTGTTGAGAAGGAAATCCAGGTATCAGATTCCTACCAAGATAACTAGAAATTCCAACCACTAAGAATCCTAGTGAACCTAAAAAAAGAATAAAGGCCCAGAAAAAATTACTTGCTTTTCGAGACCCTGTTATAAGTTCTATCCATATATGTTCTGATCGCCAGTTCATACTATACTAGATCCGATTGCATTCGATTGGAATTCAGAAAAAAAAAATTGACTTTACTTTTCTTGATGCCAAAGTAACTTTCATCAACTAAAACTATTCTGATATGAACCCTTAGGAGTAATTGGTTAGATACATTGACTTTCTATTATAAAAATATTTGCCGATCGTTTTTATAACCCGTATATACATGGATTTATACGGATATCATGTATCCGCATGCATAACAGTTCTTTCATTTGTATTCGGAAAAAAGGCACATATCATACCGCATTACACTAAACAAATATCTGTACAAAAAAAAATATCTGGTTGGCCCCATCAGGTCTAGACAATCTTATTTTTTTGTACATGAAGAAATAAAGAAGCCATTGCAATCGCCGGAAATACTAGGCCTACTAAAGGGACAAAAAAAGAAGGTAAGTAAAGATCTGTCATAGAACGGGTACCTCAATTTAATATTTATATCTATTAATTTAATATTTGTATCTATTATAAATATAAAGATATCATAAGTATATCTATTATATTATATTATAATTATTATAAATAATATTAAGATAAATAATATTAAGTACTTAATAAGTGCAAGGAATGAGAACTAAATGAAAATTTAGTGTACCTATTCATCTTTCTACACGAATATGTATGACAACCCACTTTAAGTTTAAGAAATTTTATGAATTCTCCCGTCCTTAATACTCTTTCTATCTTACTAATAAAATAAAGAGTTTTTTTTATTAAAGATAAAGAGTTTATTATAAGTTCGCGACTCTAACTAAACTAATTCAACCCAACAAAAAGGGATTCGATTTCTAATAAAAAATGGAAGTTCTTGGTAGGTAAGGCATAGAAATCACTTCTATTTTTTCTAGATTTTAATATTTTCGTTCTATTTCTATATTATATATATCTGTTTTTCAAAGGAAAAAAACCGTGTAGTTGAAATAACTCACTCAGAACGCCTTTTAAAAGATTACGCGGTATGATTGGGTCGAATAAGCCCTTATGGAATAAATACTCAGCTGCTTGTGAACCGTCGGGTACTGTTTTATTCAATGTTTGTTCAATTACTCTTTTACCTGCGAAAGCAATGTACGCGTTAGGTTCAGCAATAATGACATCTCCCAACATACCAAAACTGGCCGTTACTCCACCAGTTGTAGGGGATGTAAGGATTGATACATAGAATAACTTTTTATTTGATTGATAATTATATGAAGCAGAAGATATTTTAGCCATTTGCATCAAGCTCAAACTTCCTTCTTGCATACGTGCTCCTCCGGAAGCACACACAATAATAACAGGTAGAGATCGATTAGTAGCATACTCGATCAAACGAGTTATTTTCTCGCCTACTACAGATCCCATACTACCCCCCAAAAACTGAAAATCCATAACCCCAATTGCTATGGGAATACCATTTAATTGACCTATGCCTGTTTGAACAGCTTCAGTTAAACCTGTTCTTTGTTGATAAGAATCAATACGATCTTTATAAGGTTCCTCCTCTGAATGAAATTCAATGGGGTCCATGGAGACCATATCTTCGTCCATAGGATCCCAAGTGCCCGGGTCAATCAAAAGTTCGATTCTATCTGAACTGCTCATTTTCAAATGATATCCACACTGCTCACAAATATTCATTTTTGATCTAAAAAATTTTTTATAATTTAATCCATAACAATTTTCGCACTGAACCCATAAATTTTTGTATTTTTTA